TACGGGCATATACTATATACCATATAAATACCATATCATATATTAAACATATATTAAAGAATTAGAGAAATCTAATACTAATAGAATAATAGAATATTACTAAGAATATAATACTACTAATATATCTAAGAAATAATATATAGATATAGATATAGATAAACTAAAGCAAGTCAAGTTTTTTTAAGCTTTTGCAAAACGATCACAATTGATAGAAGTAGATTTTTCAGTAAAGTCTTATTCCTATTCCTAGCTCTAAAGCCCACTCCTTCCCCATACTACAAGTGAAAGAGAAAATGTAAACACTACCATTAAAGCAGCCCAAGCGAAACTTACTATATCCATGCGAATGATGCCCCCTATCCCTATCTCTATGAAATGAAGGAATGATTCCATTATTGATTCATAATCATAGTGGAATCAATGGTGCAGAGTCAAAACAGGATTCTTACTTACGGCTTTTTATGAAACAATTTCATGAATCCACTCATAAAAAGTTCATAGATTTCTTATTCTATAAAATTCTATTGAAATAGCAAAGAATTGAAAAAAAAAAATAGAATAAGAAAAGATACAAATAAAAAGAAGAGCCAGTCAACCATTCTGATTTAATTTATGAACAGTACTCAGAATCTCTAGTGAGTCTGAATACAAAGTATCTTCAGTTCTTTGCCACAATTCTTAAATGAATTTACCATCAGCCTATCTAATCTAATTTCATCGCAAACAGAGTTACCTCAATATTAAGAAAAGTGTAAAATAATTAGGGAGTCTTTATAGTCTTTTTTAGAATCTTTTCTTAAACCTTAGTAGCCAAAAAGGAGTGTCTCTTAGGAACCTTTGGTTTGGATACCAAGATTTCCGACTTCTTACTTTCATAGTTCTCCAGAATGAATTCTGGCTATTTCTTTTATTTGATTCAATTCAGAATAGCCCAAACCAATCTTTCATAAGATTGGATTGCTTTAGATTTCTTGGTACTTTTTTGAGCCACACTCAGAATCCAGATTTTGAGAAAAAAGATGACAGTATTTTATAGGACCTATGGTTCTCAAAATCAAGTATCGACAGACCTAGCCCTTGCCTATGCTTTTGCGGGGCAAGAATTCGTCAAGTTCAATCAACAGGATTAAGAAATTCCAAGTCTTTTTTTGTTGATCAGGCGACACCCAGATTCGAACCGGGGATAAAGGATTTGCAGTCCCCCGCCTTACCACTTGGCCATGCCGCCAAATTACATCCAAAACAGATAAAGAAATGAAGAAGAATAAAGAAGAAAGAAATTCTATAATAAATTCTATGTAAAGTATATAAATTATATAAGATTCTATTCTAAATTATAGAATCTTATATAATAGAAATTCTATATTCTTAATATTCTTAGACTTAGATATTCTTTAGATATTCTATTTTATTCTCTTTCTATTCCTCTCCTCATTTTGGTTTTGATTTGAATTTTTTACTTTCTTAATTTCTTTTATTTTTGGATCTTAAATCCCATTGTACTTTTATCCTTTTCCAAAAAAAAATTCCTCTTTTTTATTGGATCAATTTAGATTCTTTTCTTCGATTGATTTTATCTCAAAACACGCGTCGCTTAAAAACTTACCTTCTCTTTTCACTTTTCTATAGATCTATTGAATCTATAGAAAAGTGAAAAGATTCCCGGCCCGGTCACAGACTGTAAAATGCAGGTCAATTTCGAATAAATTACTCTTTACTCCATTAACTATTTAATATTTAATTCTTACTCTTACTTACTTTTTTTACTTTGAATTAGTGAACAGCTCTTAATTTTGTATCTCCTTATCTTAATGGATGCAAAATCCAATTGATTTTCGACTAATCATTATCAATTACATGATCAATTCTAATTATCTAATTATAAGAAAATATATGTGTATATGTAAACCCCATAAAAGTGTAAACTCTAGAACAGAAATTGTTATACGTGGATACCAAGCCGGGTCTATTTCTTATGCACATATCCCTATATAGGATCATTGTGCTTGAATATTTCATTGAATATGAATAGAAGATAGACATTATGATAGAGTACGACCTAACCTAGGTCGCACCAAGTTCAATTCTTATATTCTTATAAAAGATGTGATATACGGATAGCTAGATCGTCATGTACTTCCTAAAGATTACTCCTATGACTATATACGTACACAATTTCATTGTATTTTATAAAATTTACTACCAAAAAAAGATTTGTGAATTCCTTTTTGAACATTCCAATTGCGTGTGCTAAAAAAAAAGGGAAACTCTACGCTGTTCCTGATTCTTCTGTTTTTATCTCATTCATAGAGAGCAGATTAAATCCTAAACTCATTGATTTTTTCTTTTTTTGTACGCTGATCATAATATCATTAATATCATAATAAAAGAATTAGGTATTAGGTCTAAATTGGATCAATTTTTATATCCGATAAAAGACTCCATCAGCCTAAGTGACATAATTTTTCCCAGGAATGCTTTATTAATTTCCATTTCTTTCTATTTGTACCTGTCTCAAGATCAAATTTGAACTTGCATCGAAAATGCCCTTCATTTCTCTGTCTTGCTTTCGTTCATACGATATATATGGATGGAGTTGACTAAAATTTTATGTGATTCAGTAAACAGAATATCCATTCCATCATTGCTAGATCAATTGGTAGGTTTCGATGAATAGTGAGCCAAAAGCCGATAATGGGATTTTTTCAATAAAGAGGAAACTTCAGATTAAGATGCTCCAGAATGGAAATGAGGGAATGTCCACAATACCTGGATTTAGTCAGATACAATTTGAGGGATTTTGTAGGTTCATTAATCAGGGCTTGACGGAAGAATTTCATAAGTTTCAAAAAATTGAAGATAGAGATCAAGAAATTGAATTTCAATTATTTGTGGAAACATATAAATTGGTAGAGCCCTTGATAACAGAAAGAGATGCTGTGTATGAATCACTCACATATTCTTCTGAATTATATGTACCCGCGGTCTTAATTTGGAAAACCGGTAGAAATATGCAAGAACAAACCGTTTTTATTGGAAACATCCCTATAATGAATTCTTTTGGAACCTCTATAGTAAATGGAATATACCGAATTGTGATCAACCAAATATTGCAAAGTCCCGGTATTTACTATCGTTCAGAATTGGAACATAACGGAGTTTCTGTCTATACCAGTACTATAATATCGGATTGGGGGGGAAGGTCGGAATTAGAAATTGATAGAAAAGCAAGGATATGGGCCCGTGTAAGTAGAAAACAAAAAATATCTATTCTAGTTCTATCATCAGCTATGGGTTCGAATATAAGAGAAATTTTAGATAATGTTTGTTACCCTGAGATTTTCTTGTCTTTCCCGAATGATAAAGAGAAAAAAAAGATTGGGTCAAAAGAAAATGCTATTTTGGAGTTTTATCAACAATTTGCCTGTGTAGGGGGGGATCCAGTATTTTCTGAGTCCTTATGCAAGGAATTACAAAAGAAATTTTTTCAACAAAGATGTGAGTTAGGAAAGATAGGTCGACGAAATATGAACCGGAGACTTAATCTTGATATACCCCAAAACAATACATTTTTGTTACCACGAGATTTATTGGCTGCTGTGGATCATTTGATTGGAATTAAATTGGGAATGGGTACACTTGACGATATGAGTCACTTGAAAAATAAACGTATTCGTTCTGTAGCAGATCTATTAAAGGATCAATTCGGATTGGCTCTTGTTCGTTTAGAAAATACGGTTCGAGGAACTATATGTGGAGCAATCAGGCATAAATTGATACCGACTCCTCAAAATTTGGTAACTTCAACTTCATTAACAACTACTTATGAATCGTTTTTTGGCCTACACCCTTTATCTCAAGTTTTGGATCGAACTAATCCGTTGACACAAATTGTTCATGGGCGAAAATGGAGTTATTTGGGTCCTGGAGGATTGACGGGGCGAACTGCTAGTTTTCGAATACGAGATATCCACCCGAGTCACTATGGACGTATTTGTCCAATTGACACGTCCGAAGGAATCAATGTTGGACTTATGGGATCATTAGCTATTCATGTGAAGGTTGGTTATTGGGGATCTATAGAGAGTCCATTTTATGGATTATCTGAGAGATCAAAAGAGGCACAGATGGTTTATTTATCACCAAAAAGAGATGAATATTATATGGTAGCAGCAGGAAATTCTTTGGCCTTGAATCGTGATATTCAAGAACAACAGGTTGTTCCAGCTCGATATCGTCAAGAATTCCTGACTATTGCATGGGAAGAGATTCATCTTAGAAGCATTTTTCCCTTCCAATATTTTTCTATTGGAGCTTCCCTCATTCCTTTTATTGAGCATAATGATGCGAATCGAGCTTTAATGAGTTCTAATATGCAGCGCCAAGCAGTTCCCCTTTCTCGGTCCGAGAAGTGCATTGTTGGAACTGGTTTGGAAGGACAAACGGCTCTAGATTCGGGGGTTTCAGTTATAGCCGAACGCAAGGGAAAAATCATTTATACTGATACTCAAAAGATCATTTTCTCAAGTAATGGGGATACTCTAAGCATTCCATTGGTTATGTATCAACGTTCCAACAAAAATACTTGTATGAATCAAAAAACTCAGGTTCAGCGGGGTAAATACATTAAAAAGGGACAAATTCTAGCGGGCGGTGCGGCTACAGCTGGTGGGGAACTCGCTTTAGGAAAAAATGTATTAGTAGCTTATATGCCATGGGAAGGTTACAATTTTGAAGACGCAGTACTAATTAGCGAACGTCTGGTTTATAAAGATATTTATACTTCTTTTCACATCCGGAAATATGAAATTCAGACTCATGTAACAAGCCAAGGTCCTGAAAGAATCACTAAGGAGATCCCGCATTTAGAGGCTCGTTTACTCCGAAATTTAGACAGAAATGGAATTGTGATGCTGGGATCTTGGATAGAAACAGGTGATATCTTAGTAGGTAAATTAACACCTCAGACAGCGAGCGAATCCTCATATGCCCCGGAGGATAGATTATTACGAGCTATACTTGGCATTCAGGTATCCACTTCAAAAGAAACTTCTCTAAGACTACCTATAGGGGGAAGGGGTCGAGTTATTGATGTAAGATGGATCCATAGAAGAGGGGTTTCCAATTCTAATCCAGAAAGGATTCGTGTATATATTTCACAGAAACGTGAAATCAAAGTAGGTGATAAAGTAGCTGGAAGGCATGGGAATAAGGGTATAATTTCTAAGATTTTGTCTAGACAAGATATGCCCTATTTGCAAGATGGAACGCCCGTTGATATGGTATTCAACCCATTAGGAGTCCCCTCACGAATGAATGTGGGACAGATATTTGAATGTTCACTCGGGTTAGCGGGGGATCTGCTAAAGAAACATTATAGAATAGGACCTTTTGATGAGAGATATGAGCAAGAGGCCTCAAGAAAACTAGTGTTTTCCGAATTATATGAAGCCAGTAAGAAAACAAAAAATCCATGGGTATTTGAACCCGAATATCCGGGAAAAAGCAGAATATTTGATGGAAGAACAGGAGATCTTTTTGAACAACCTGTTCTAATAGGAAAGTCTTATATCCTAAAATTAATCCATCAAGTTGATGATAAAATCCATGGACGTTCCAGTGGGCATTACGCACTTGTTACACAACAACCCCTTAGAGGGAGGGCCAAACAAGGGGGACAAAGAGTAGGAGAAATGGAAGTTTGGGCTCTAGAGGGATTTGGTGTTGCTCATATCTTACAAGAGATGCTTACTTACAAATCTGATCATATTAGAGCTCGTCAAGAAGTGCTTGGTGCTACGATTATTGGGGCAACAGTACCTAACCCAGAGGGTGCTCCAGAATCTTTTCGATTGCTCGTTCGAGAACTACGATCTTTGTCCCTGGAACTGAATCATTTCCTTGTATCTGAAAAGAACTTCCAGATGGATAGGAAGGAAGCTTGATCTCAATGAATCAGAATTTCTATTCTATGATTGACCAGTATAAACATCAACAACTTCGAATTGGACCAGTTTCCCCTCAACAAATCAGGGCTTGGGCAAAAAAGATTCTACCCAATGGAGAGATAGTTGGAGAGGTGACAAAACCCTATACTTTTCATTATAAAACTAATAAACCGGAAAAAGATGGATTGTTTTGTGAAAGAATTTCTGGACCCATAAAAAGTGGGATTTGTGCTTGTGGAAATTACCGAGGAATTGGGACTGAAAAAGAAGACCCTAAATTTTGTGAAGAATGCGGGGTGGAATTTATTGATTCTCGGATACGAAGGTACCAAATGGGATACATCAAACTGACATGTCCAGTGACTCATGTATGGTATTTGAAACGTCTTCCTAGTTATATTGCGAATCTTTTAGATAAGCCCCTTAGGGAATTAGAGGGCCTAGTATATTGCGATGTGTGATTTGATCGAAATTTTCATTTGACAGATTTGGACTGAGAAACTGTCATCCCATTTAATCTGATTGGGATGCCCCTGGCTCTGACATGTATCTTGGGAGGAGGAACATGAAGCTCAGAATTATGGGTGCATTCAAGATTTCAAAATGGAAGAAAAGGGGAATTGATCTATGGTCGATTCCGTAACAGATAATATAGGAATAGTTAGTTATACCTCGTGAAAAAAGACTTTTTGTGGAATTATACATTCCATTTCTTTAAAAAAGAAATTATGTTCAGGCAAGCGCAAGCAAATATGGTTACGGGAGCTTATCTATCGCATATATGCTTCAAGGGATAATAACCATCGAGGTGAGTAGAGACCTAAAAAAGATCCAATGGAACAATACAATATATAGACAAAGAAATCCTTTAAGAGTCCCAAAATATTCCTTTCAGGAGATTCATCATTTGAGGGGAAGCAGACTACTCAAGAATTTCACATTTCCTTTTTTTCGTTTTTTTTTCGTAAACATAAAAGAAAGTCTAAAAGGTTAGAGTGAAAATCAAAAATTAAATAAGATAAGAATGAGGCTGGTCCTTACTAGGAACTTGAGTAAAGAGTAGCTTTTTGTAGGGTTTTCTCGAACAAAGTTTAAAAAGAAGAAGAACCCCTTTCTTTATTTGGTGTAACTACTTGAGCCGGATGAGAGGAAACCTTCACGTCCGATTGTGAGGGGGGGAATCCAATACTATAGGAACCTATCTCAATTTTTCTTTTGCTAGGTCCATAGCTAAAAAACCTACTTTTTTACGATTACGAGGTTCATTCGAATATGAAATCCAATCCTGGCAATATAGTATCCCACTATTTTTTACTACTCAAGGTTTCGAGACATTTCGAAACCGAGAAATCTCTACGGGGGCAGGTGCTATCAGAGAACAATTAGCCGATTCGGATTTGCGAATTATTACAGATAATTCTTTGGTAGAATGGAAGGAATTAGGAGATGAAGAGTCCGCAGGAAATGAATGGGAAGAGAAAAAAATTCGAAGAAGAAAGGATTTTTTGGTTAGGCGCATAGAATTAGCTAAACATTTTCTTCGAACAAACGT